GCAATGCCTATTGTGTCGGCTTGACCTTTCATAAGTGGAGACAAAATAAAGCGCCCATAATAAAGCCGCTTACTGTCTGCTCTTGATTCAACACACTTCCACTGCAGTGTCCGAGTAGATACTTTTACTTTCTCTCGAACCATAGTAATATTATTTATCAGATCATTGAGTCATTTATTTCTCTTGAAATCTCTTCAATGTTTATTTCTACACCCGTCTTTTTTTAGGGGGTCTGCAACCATTGTGTGGCATAGGGGTTACATCCCGTACGAAATTTAAAAGGATACCGCTTCTACGAATAGCTCGTAATGCCGCATCTCTTCCGAGACCAGGACCCTTTATCATGACTTCTGCTCGTTGCATACCTTGATCCGCTACTGCTCGAATAGCATTTCCTGCTGCGGTTTGAGCAGCAAAAGGCGTACCTCTTCTTGTACCCCTGAATCCACAAGTACCGGCCGAGGACCAAGAAATTACCCGACCCCGGACATCTGTAACAGTCACAATGGTGTTGTTGAAACTTGCTTGAACATGAATAACGCCCTTTGGTATTCGACGTCCACTTTTACGTGAACCGATCCGTCCCGGCCTACGTGAACCACTTCGTGGTGGAGATTTTGCCATATTTGATCATTTCATAAATATAAGTCAGAGATATATGGATATATCCATTTCATGTCAAAACCGATCTTTTATGTTGATTTGTTCATCGGTTACTTTCTAAACTTTTCGAAAGATTATCCTTGTCTTTGTTTATGTCTCGGGTTGGAACAAATTACTATAATCCGTCCCCTCCTGCGGATCAGTCGACATTTTTCACAAATTTTACGAACTGAAGCCCTTATTTTCATAATTGTTATTCCTTAAATGAATTTCGAATCTACTTATTGGAAGTTGGAAGAAAATAAGTTTCTTGAAATTTTTGAACCGCGATTTGTATCCCCCTGAAAGGAATGCTGAAAAATCACCTAATCACTCAAACCCTTTTGTGTAGTCTATATATTATTATTATATCCTCCAGTTGAATCTGAATCATAACGACTTCCTTCAATTTTGCCTCTAGCCACCGGGAGTAGATGTAGAAAAACGGGTCGCATCCCTCCTGAAACATAATCTAGAATCTTACTTCGCTCTCTAAACTATCTAAAAGAACCCGGAGCATACCTTTGGTAAGTTATTCGGTAATTAAACCTCGAGGAATCCTCCCCTTTTTTTTTCTCACAACATAAAAGTAAGCTCCAAATACAATTCGGATAGCAGGATAATTACCATATATAACACAAAATTTCTCCACCGATTCTTTCCAGTCGAGCCGCTCGGTCTGTCATTATACCCCGAGAAGTAGAGAGAATTACAATCCCCATCCCATCTAAAATTCTAGGAATTCGTCGATAGTTAAAATAGATTCGTAGACCGGGTCGACTGATTCGTTTTAAATTTAAAATAGGTCTATACGGCCCTTTCCTATTCCTTCGATGTCGTAGGGTTAAAACCAAAAACTCTTTTTTGTTTTTGTTTTCCACGAGTTTCCTTGCGTTTTCGATAAAACCCTCTCGCAAAAGGATTTTAACAACGTTTTCGGTGATGTTAGTAGATGCTATTCGAACCGTTCCCTTTCTATTCATGTCAGCATTTCGTATAGAAGTTATTATGTCAGCAATAGTGTCCTTGCCCATGATAAACTGAAAATTTTGTTGCTTCCAAATTTTGATATAATCAACATGTTCTTTTTTTTTATGAAAATTATTAATTATTAAAAGTATATGCGTGAGACATACTCTACTAAATTTTGATTTATCTATTTTATTTTCATACTATCACTATATCGCGGTCCCCTCTTATAATACTTCAGGTGCTAATGAAACTATTTTAGTAAAATTCAACTGTCTCAATTCCCGGGCGATCGCACCAAAAACTCGAGTTCCCTTTGGATTTCCTTCGTGATCAATGACAACTGCAGCATTGTCATCGTACCGTATTATCATACCGTTATTACGTCTGAGTTCTTTACAAGTACGTACAATTACAGCTCTGATCACTTCTGATCTTTCTAGAGGCGTATTGGGTACTGCTTCCTTGATCACAGCAACAATAACGTCACCAATATGAGCATATCTACGATTACTGGCTCCTATGATTCGAATACACATCAATTCTCGGGCACCGCTATTGTCTGCTACATTCAAATGGGTTTGAGGTTGAATCATATCGTTTTTTGAGTCCGTTTTTTTAATGTTTAATTTAAAGTAAAGCACTGAAAGGACGAAGTAAAAAAAAAAAGGGAAGACCCGCATTTTTTATACCCAAGCTTTATTTCCTTTGTTTCGACATTCCTATCCCGAAATAATGAATTGAGTTCTTATAGGCATTTTGGACGCCGCTATTGAAATAGCCTTTCGAGCTATATTTTCAGCTACTCCACTCATTTCATAAAGTATTCTACCCGGTTTAACGACGGCTACCCAATATTCGGGGGATCCTTTACCGGACCCCATACGGGTTTCCGTGGGTCTTAGTGTAACTGGTTTGTCTGGAAAGATACGTACCCATATTTTTCCACCGCGCCGTACATTTCGTGTCATTGCGCGGCGCCCCGCTTCGATTTGTCTAGATGTGATCCAAGCGGGTTCAAGTGCTTGAAGAGCATATCTGCCGAAACAAATATGATTACCTCGATAAGATATCCCTTTCATTCTTCCTCTATGTTGTTTACGGAATCTTGTTCTTTTGGGGTTATAATTCATGGTTCTTTCTCAATGCCATCTCTACTACAGAACTGGACATGAGAGTTTCTTCTCATCCAGCTCCTCGCGAATGAAAGGACTAAAAACGATTTTATCAAGATATAGGGGAATTTAATGAATAATATACTGAAGCATAGGATTTTTTGAAAGTTCATCTAATTAATCTATTCTAAATTTGTATATCATGTTTAGATATAGAATTGAAACATTTATGTTCTATTTATAGATAATCTCAATGTCTTTTTTTTTATCGTTCTAACAAATCTTGATTTTGTTTTGCCCTTTACCATATCGGATCGATCAAAATGAATCAATCCAATAAAATCAAAAAATAAACCTTTCGCGGGCGAATATTTACTCTTTCAATATCTATTTCAGTTGTAGGGTTAGTTCATGACCTCTACGAATAAAAGAATAGTTTAGTTCCTGGGTTCGTTTCGCCATCCCACCCAATAAATCATTAAGATTCTATTGGAAATAAATCATTAAGATTCATTTCCAATAGAATCTTCTTTTTCTTTATTCACGGGTTCCGTCGTTCCCATTGCTTCTCGATTAATGGTTAGGTCTGAATTCTCCAACGGAGCCCTTAATGAAATTTTTTCTTAAGTCAATTTTCTCAGTTTTTATTGGCTCGGGGCTCTTGATTTTTTTTTTGTTCTATGAGCGGATTCATCTAGTTAGGGATGAATCATTATTGATGCTATATTACACTGTTTTTTATTTTTATGAGATGACTTACAGACCTTACATATTGGAATCTTATATCATTGATATTTTCTTTCTCTCTTTCTCTCATCCTTCCATTTATCCGCATGCTTTTCGATTTTCTTTCACAACTTCGAACTTCACAACCTACAATCAGATTGGGTTTTTATGTTATGCAAATTTCAGTTGCTACAACGATATGACCACTATATTATATCTTGACTGGTTCTTTGGATTCAGATAATACGAAGCAATGAGTTGGTTATTAGTGCTATAGTTATTAGTTCATACTACAGGACGGTCCATTTTTTGGAATCCTAGCCCTAAAAAAAAAACCAACGAGTCGCACACTAAGCATAGCAATTATATATATATATAAAAAAATCAATCTAATTTTTATTCAACCCTATAGAATTGCGGAATTTCTCATTTTTGTTTTGATTGAAGATAAAAAGAGCTCGTTCTTTGTTCTTTGTTTGGTTTATTTCCATTAATGGGGGGGCTCTAAAGACCCGTAAACTCTTATTTTTTTTCGTCGACAAATATCCAAATTTTGATTCCCAATACCCCGTATATAGTTCGAACCGTATAGGAACAATAATCAATTTTAGCTCCAATGGTTTGTAGAGGAACTCTACCTTCTCTGATCCATTCGGCGCGCGCAATTTCTTTTCCGTCAAGACGCCCTGCAATTTGTACTTGAATTCCTTTTGTATCGGCCTGTTCCGTTAATTCAATAGCTTTTTTCATTGCTTTTCGAAAAGAAACTCGATTTTTTAATTGTCCGGCTATAAATTCGGCAAGAATATTGGGGTGCCCATAAGGATTTGTAATTCGTGTAATAGCAATGTTTATTTTTCGATTCACACAATTAAGTTCTTTTTGTACATTCATCTGTAATTCTTCAATTCTTCGCGGTCTATTTTCTAGTAATAATTTTGGGAACCCTATATAGATTATAACTTGAATTAGATCAATTCTTTTTTGAATCTCTATCCGTGCAATTCCCTCAACACCGGAAGATATTCTGATATTTTTTTTTATATAATTCTTAATAAAGTTTCGTATTTTTTGATCTTCTTGTAGACCCTCGCAATAGTTTTTTGGTTTTGCAAACCAAAGAGAATGATGACTTTGTGTTGTACCAAGCCGGAAACCTAGTGGATTTATTTTTTGTCCCATAATCTCCCATTCCTATATGTATCATGACATGTCATAGTTTTGTTCTTTTTTTTATTTATTAATCTAGTGTTTTTTGAGCACTCGAGATCGAGATAGTCTCTATATTCATATTCAGCTAAGGATATATTTTTTAAAACAATAGTTATATGACAAGTGGTTTTTTTGATCAGATAACTCCGCCCTCGGGCTCGAGGTTTTAATCTTTTCGCAGTAGGACCCTCGTTTACTCGTTTACTTCGGCTTTAACTTTAATAATGAATAAAATAATTAATAATGAATAAACTTCCTTCGTTGAAACCCAGATTGTGAATACCATTTGCTGCTGCAGAATAAACCAATTTTCAAATGGGATAACATGCTCGATAA